AAAAAAACGAATCGGAAAAAAAGATTTTTTTATTGAACGTGTTCATTCATTTTGACTACTTTAAGCGCATTTCTCAGAGTAATTTTGACTCCAACTCCGCCCTCCCGGAGTTCATTCTCCGGGGAACCCCATTTAAATTATTTCGGTGGATTCTTTCCAATCCACTTTTTCTCTGATTTCGTTGGAAATCATATAAAGACAATTCCTATTTGATATAGCTATTTGTGCCAGTATTTTACGATTAAGAAGCAACTGCCTCTTATATAAATCATGTATTAATTTACTATAACTATAGGATACTCCCTTTTCTCGAATTACTGCGTTTATCCGAGTGATCCACAAACGACGAAAATTTCTCTTTTGCTTATCCCTATCCCGACGAGCCGAAACCAAAGCTCTTATTTTCTGTTGAGTAATCGTTCGAGTAAGTCTTGAATGAGACCCTCGAAAACTTGATGCAAATAAACGAATTTTTGTTCTACGTTTTCGGGCTATATATCCGCGTTTAACTCTAGTCATTGAATAAATAAAATTTTGACAAATAACTAATTGATTTTTTTCTTTCAGTTATTATTTTTCCCGTCTTGGCCTATTAATAACTAATAACCAAACGGATTTTTCCAATGTATAAAATCAAAATTCCAATGGCTTTGGCTACTATAACCTTCCCGACCACGATTTTTTGGTATTTTACTGCGAAATATGAAAGAAATAGGAAAATTTCTTTTGCTAGGTGTCAAAAATCTAGTCAAAAAAAAAGAAATAGAAAATAAATAAATAGTGGGTTTCCTCGTTTCTATGGTTACTTCTTAAACGGCGAGGTCTTCTCTATACACCGGAGCCTTTGGCTTCATTTACTATTTCATCAATGTTATTGGTAACTTGTATAGTTCACACCACACTCTTTGGCTCTACCCATGAATTATCCAGTAATAGGTCTTTCACAAAGAGACCCACCTATACAGTAACGGTATTTCATTATGAAAGTTTGGTTTGCTGGGTAGCTGACCCTCGTACTCCGTTCTTGACCGAGCGAGAACTTCATTTTTCTGTTTTTTTTTTGAATTTCAATAAGATTTTTCCGCTTAATGGATAACCATTTGCTACCAATGGAGAATTGTTTCTCATCTTAAATTCAGGTGATTGGATTTGCACCAATGGAAACCATAAACTTTCTACAGATAGATTTGCTTATTTTTAGATAGTGAATGGAGTCCCTTCTTCCATTCTATCCTATTCACTGGTACTGATCATTCATACTGGAAGCGGTTTTCTTGGCTTTTTTGTGTCAGTTCATGATCTAAACGAGTCGCACATACACCCTAGTACATGTTCCTCGACGCTGAGGACACCCCCGAAGAGCGGGGGATTTCGTGACATTTCGAATGGGCTGTCTTGTATTTCTAATAAGTTGTTTAATAGTTGGCATGTTGAGTCATATACATAATGGGCTGGTTTAGATTGATCCTAACCGAATTTTTTTTATTTAATATTTATATAGTCAACTCATAGATAAAATATCAAATCACTGATTTGCACAAAATCCATTTTTTTCATTCAACTGCTACAAGATCAACAATTCCATAAGCTCGGGCTTCTGTTGCTGACATAAAAACATCTCTTTCCATGTCTTCAGATACAACCCATAAAGGTTTGCCCGTCCTTTGTACATAAACCTTTGTGAGGGTTTCGCGTAGTTTCAGCAGTTCTTCCGCTTCCAGGATAAATTCTCCCGTTTGTGCTTCATAAAAAGAACTAGCAGGTTGATGGATCATTACCCTGATAATAGTTCTATCTGGTGTGATGAAAGAAACAGAAAAGAAAAATAGGAAAAAGGATAGAATTGAACAACCGTACGGGCATTATCTTTTATGCATTGCATACGGCTCTATAATGAAATTAACCCCTACTTTCCCGTTCAAGAAAGATAAAAATAGAATCTATCAACCCCAGATGGGTAAATGACAACCCCAGATGGGTAAATGATCAAAATGTCACCCTTCTTTTTTTTTTCGGAGAAGTTCAAAAATACTATGATGGCTCCGCTGCTTTCTATTTGAAAATGGATTCTTTTTTTTGTCTTTGATTCAGCAATCCCAAAGTTTCTTTTTGAGCTAACCAAAAAAGAAAATTTTGTTTTTTTCACACTCTTTTTTTATAACTTAAATATTGTTAAGAGCCCATCGGTGTGAAAACAAATAAGTTTGTGACGCTGAATTGGACTTCCGATAGATAAGAGAAAGTCGGAAATATCTTTTATCTCATACTACTCTCTCGATACATAATCAAATCTTTTGAAAAAAAAATAAAAAAAAAATTCATATCGAATTCGAAGTGCCATGCTATTATTACTTAATATTCATATGGCGAAGGCATAGTTTTCTTTTTTCTCTCAAATAAAAAAACTTCATTGGCGCCAAGCGTGAGGGAATGCTAGACGTTTGGTAATTTCTCCTCCAACAAGAATAAAAGATCCCATTGACGCGGCCAATCCCATGCATATTGTATGGACTTCTGGTCGTACAAATTGCATAGTATCATAAATGGCTACTCCGGGTATTACCCATCCGCCAGGGGAGTTTATAAACAAATAAAGATCTTTGGTCTCATCTTCGATACTGAGATATACCATAAGACCAATAAGTTGATTCGAGATCTCGCTATCAACCTCTTGGCCTAAAAAAAGTAATCTTTCTCGATAAAGTCGGTTGAGTAGGGTAAAATTGTATCCCTTAGGAACCGTACATGCACCTTTTGATGCATACGGTTCAAAAAAAATAGCAAAGAAAAGAATCAATGTATAGATTCCAGCCCTCTTTCTTTTATTTTTCGAGTTTTTCTTCAATTTTTCAAAAAAGATGCATTTTGATTTCTTCTTTGATAATATAAAAAAAGGGGTAAATAAACTTATCGAATTTACTTCTCATTGATGTATTCTTTCATCGAAATTCAATCCAAATCGCGATGATATTTTCTTGTTCCTGAATGGGCCTCTTTCATCTTTTTAGGTTTATGCTCTACTCCGGGTAAAGATCCGCCCGATTTTTATTTGCACATATAGGACAAATCTTCCCATCACCATTTCTTGTTGTTATGACTTTACAAATAATCATTTATGATACACGTAGTAATCATAAATATATTACCAATTGGGTTTTTCTAAACGGAGTCTGGATACCTCATTTTTTTCGTCCAGCCAAAGCCAACCATAAATTATTCTAATTGATATAATTCTATGAATTCCCCCAAATAATGCATTTAATTGCAGTTCACGCTCCAATTTTTCGATGATTCAATTTATCTTTCTTAGGCGAAACAGAGGATATCTCGGTCGGGGGAGAGAACGGGGAAATTCCATATGACCCAATATATCTGACAAGTCGCACTATACGTCAACCCAAGATGCATCTTCCTCTCCAGGACTTCGGAAGGGTACTTTTGGAACACCAATAGGCATGGATTGAAAGAAAAAAGGAATTAAATACTATATTTCACTTTGATGTGGAAACGTAACAATATGGTTTTATTGTCTTTATAATATTGACTTTATCATATTTATTTTATCCATAGATTAGAAAAATTTAGAAAGAAATACAAAATAAATAAAGGAACATTTTTACGAATAGATCCTTCTAATGATAAATAAAGGATGGACACATTTACTCATAGAAAATGGTATCAATCCACCATTGCATATTGGTACTTATCGAGTATAGAATAAATCTGCTTCTCTTTGTTCTTACGAACAGAATTCTTCCATTATTACGAATAGAATATAGAATCCTAACCCTTGTTAGGAAGTAATCTACTGAACAGGGGAAGTCTATAGGATAGTCATAGTATAACCTTTCCAATGCAATAAAGTTACGTAGTGTCTATTTTTCTTCGATAAAGGGGTATTTTCCATGGGTTTGCCTTGGTATCGTGTTCATACCGTTGTATTGAATGATCCCGGCCGGTTGCTTTCCGTTCATATAATGCATACAGCTCTGGTTGCTGGTTGGGCGGGCTCGATGGCTTTGTATGAATTAGCAGTTTTTGATCCTTCTGACCCTATTCTTGATCCGATGTGGAGACAGGGTATGTTCGTTATACCCTTCATGACTCGTTTAGGAATAACCAATTCATGGGGGGGTTGGAGTATCACAGGAGGAACTGTAACGAATCCGGGGATTTGGAGTTACGAAGGTGTAGCTGGGGCACATATTGTGTTTTCTGGCTTATGCTTTTTGGCAGCTATCTGGCATTGGGTCTATTGGGATCTAGAAATATTTTCTGATGAACGTACAGGAAAACCCTCTTTGGATTTGCCCAAGATCTTTGGAATTCATTTATTTCTCTCCGGGGTGGCTTGCTTTGGTTTTGGTGCATTTCATGTAACAGGTCTGTACGGCCCTGGAATATGGGTGTCCGATCCTTATGGACTAACGGGAAGAGTACAGCCTGTAAATCCGTCGTGGGGCGTGGAAGGTTTTGATCCTTTTGTTCCGGGAGGAATAGCTTCTCATCATATTGCAGCAGGTACACTGGGCATATTAGCGGGTCTATTCCATCTTAGCGTTCGACCGCCACAACGTCTATACAAAGGATTACGTATGGGAAATATTGAAACTGTACTCTCCAGTAGTATCGCGGCTGTCTTTTTTGCAGCTTTTGTTGTTGCTGGAACTATGTGGTATGGTTCAGCAACTACTCCCATCGAATTGTTTGGTCCCACTCGTTATCAATGGGATCAGGGTTATTTCCAGCAAGAGATATATCGAAGAGTTAGCGCCGGGCTAGCCGAAAATCAAAGTTTATCAGAAGTCTGGTCTAAAATTCCTGAAAAATTAGCTTTTTATGATTATATCGGCAATAATCCGGCAAAAGGAGGATTATTCAGGGCAGGCTCAATGGATAACGGAGATGGAATAGCGGTAGGATGGTTAGGACATCCTATCTTTAGAGATAAAGAAGGGCGTGAGCTTTTTGTACGTCGTATGCCCACTTTTTTTGAAACA